CAGTTTCATCATAAATGATCCGCTTGCCCCGAAATGACCCGGCCCAATAGGGAAATCCCAATTCATTGGGCCTTTCGATACAATCAAATAGAAAGCCCCAAGGGCGCCATATTCTAGGAGCCCAAACTATGTGATTGAATAAATCCTCATCCTCCTCTATCTGTTCATCCTCCTCTATCTCTATCTGTTGCGAGTCGAGTACCTCTTCTCCTTCTTCAAACCACGATTCGTATTTTTCATATTTTTCATAGAGAACTCTCTGATCAACGATAGAACAAGATGCGTTTTGCATCATATAGAAGGGATTCCTTGGTTCGGACCGAAGAAGCAATGTCACTCGATCATTATCAAACTGACTGCAATCTTTTTCTGTCCGTGAGGATCCCACCAGAGCGCCTTCTACTTCTAATAGGCCATGAACTAGATCAGAATCATTCTGAACGAACCCATAAGAAGTGATCCCATTTTTTTCATCGAGTCCGGACCAAAGGTCTTGAGCGACCCATCCGGCAGAACAACTCAAAAGATAAAGAAGTATCGTTAATTTCTTCATGCTCGTTCCAAGTTCGAAGTACCATTTGTACAAATAAGACTCCCCTTCGTTACATGATGTCTTCTTCATATAGATAGATATAGGATCTATGAGGCAATTACTTAGAAGTACCTTTTGTGCAACAGCCCTTCCTATCCGATAGAAAAGGATCCCATGATCCTGAACCGATCTTACCTGAGATCGCAAATCCCAAGTTTGTCTATGAAGAGCAGATCGAATTATATTAGTGTCTATAATTGATTTCTTCTGCGTAATACTAATCGATAGGGCCTCATTGGTAAGTGCTACAAGATCTCGTACATTGGAACCCATGGTTATGGACCCGAATCCATTAGTATGGAACATTTTCTTTTCCAAGTGAAATCCCCTAGTATATGAAAGAGTGAAAAAGTGCTTTCGTTGTTGTGGAATAAGAAGCCTTCGTATCTTAATACATGTATTGAATTTATTCGGGGCTATTAGAGCGGGATCCACTCTTTTGGGAATATGAGTCGAAGCAATAACAAGACTATTTCTAGTGGAACATCTGTCACAAAGATGGTTCACTAATAGACCGATGGATACGTAACTCCACTCTTTCACATCCATCTCATCCAGATTATGAATGTTTGGAATCCATATTATGCAAGGATACAGCGCTTTTGCAAATTCGAATTGAAGGCTGAGATAAAATCGGTCTAGGTCCGCCATGCTGTCCATATTCATTAGAAGCTCCGGCTCCACTTCAAAGTTTAGAAAATGCCTCAGCCCCGCACCACTGTCTAGAAGCTCCAGCTCCCTAAGGTCACGATCGCTCTCGTGACTCTCATCAAAATCGTGACTATAATCCCTCTCGTGATGATCAGCAATATCGTCACAATCATAAACAAGGTGAGTATCGTTAACATCGGGATCAGGAAAATCCTCATCATCCAAATTGTCAAAGTACTCATCAAACTCTTCAGGCCAGTCATAGAAATCATTAATGTTACTCTTGTTCAGAAATACTGTAATAAAAGGAAGATAGGAGTTTGCCGCTAGGTATTTGACCAAATAGGATCGTCCGCTTCCTATAGAACCTATCAATAAAATACCCCTAGAGGGGTATGGGTCTAAGCGGAGCGAAAAGGGTTTTCCATGAGACGGGAAATGAAAACTATTAGCCCCACACGAAATTTGTGAATAAGTGATTGTCTGATAATGAGCAAGGAATATCCTCCTTTCTGCTAAACAGGATGTATTGAACTCATAATTCATTAGATACTTTTTATGAATGTCGACTAAGTATCGTAAGTAAATTGTTCCCGGTTGTTCAATCATTTGATAACCAGAGTCATTCTTTGATAAATGATCACTATGAGTCAGACTCAATAGAATTTGATCAATCCTCTTTTCTGTCGTTAAGGCGGAGAACTGAATCAAGAAATCGACTTCTTTCTCATTAAGATTCAATGAATCACCCTTCGTGACGCAGGCTTCGATTTGATTATCATCAATCCAATCACGGCTCACGTTTTTTCTCTTTCTTATCAATGAATAGAGCTCTTTACTTGTATGACTTAGATGTCTCGTATTTCTCGAAAAAAGAATTGGATTGAGATCGATGAGATTGATATTGATATTCCAATCTTTCTTCTTAGACCGTATTTCTTCTAGATAATTTCCGAATTGTTCTAGAGCAACTAGAAAGAGATTCTTTAAATTGATATCCAACTCTCTGATCCTATAAGCGGAATCATCATTGTCATCATATCGTATTTCTTCTAGAGAATCTTCGAATTGTTCCAGTAGAGAATCTCCTAATTGTTCCAGAGCAACTAGAAAGAGATTCTTTAAATTGAAAGAATTCAGTTCAGATGGAGGATACCTATCCAGAAGTTTTCGCAACTCAATCATGTATGATGGAATCATCAAAGATTTGACCTTTTCGAACTCTGTCTGTAACTCACTATAGGCTCGGGAAAAAAA